TGGCCAAGTGGTAAGGCAACGGGTTTTGGTCCCGCTATTCGGAGGTTCGAATCCTTCCGTCCCAGAACATATATATTCTATGAGAATATAGATTGCTTTTTTAACAATGTTCTGTTTAAAATCGAAATGTTAGCTGGAATGTGATTGTTGTTTCTTATTTTTTTCTTCGATGAATCTTTTTTTTAAACTGAATCGAGATGCGGAACAATCCATATTCCCTATCTCGTATTCTCTACCCCCTAAATTAGCCTAATTAGATTCAATTTTATTTTTTGTAGATTTCTTGACTTTTCGCCAAGAGGGGGTTTTTGGTACTAATTAAATTCACTAAGTCTCTTAATTCTTAATCAATGAGTTAGGCTAAAATAGCAAAAAAAGGAGCAAAAACTGGACTTAATCTGGACTTGTTTGGCTTTGTGCCTAGACAGCTCACATTTCGTAAAAATAAAAAAGACTAGGACACCCCCTTCTTTTCTTTTGATTTATGCTGCATCAGTCCCATAGAATGGGGTAGATAGAAGTTAATCAGTAATGGGAAGGCGTTCATTTCAATATCTATAAACGGTGACAATTGCTCCGTCTATTTGATCGAATTGATAGATACGAAACCCTCCCCATTCTTTGGATTTTATCAATCAGATGAAAAAAAAAAAAGAATACGAATTAAAATCTTACCTTACATTAATCTTTTTTTATCCATCTCATAAAAAAAATTGGATTTGTTGTTTGGTGTATTTATCTATTTTAAATCATTGAAATCGTTGATGATTCAATTAAAAAAAAAAAGACTTATCTTTTTTCCTAAGATGATCAAAAGTTGTTTTTAACTATCAAATTTTCTTCGAAGAATGATGTCGAAAAGGGAACTTTCTAAATTTCGAATAAATTTAGAAAGAGAAATAGTTTAATCATTCCTTAGAAGCTGAATCTTTCTCTCCTATTAAGTCACGTGAAGATGCAGAATCAAAAAGAATTCATTTATTCGTCTTATTTTTTATTATATTATTTATATAAAAAAATTATTTATTATATATTAATTAATATAATATTAATTAATATAATATGTTAGACAAATTAATATTAGCGATGGGGTCTTACTAAGACTTCTTCAGAAAAATATATATCCACCTATATCTATAGTATTCTTTATATCTATATACTATAGATATAGAAAGATATAGAAGATATAGAAAATACTATAGATTATGGTGTTTATACATCAGCCCAACCAATGACTATTCATGATTCCATAATTGAATCAATTCCATACCGGTTCTTAGAGGAATGTTATGGTAAAACTTCGTTTGAAACGATGTGGTAGAAAGCAACGTGCGACTTGAAGGACACGATCCGTTGTGGATTTGTACATCCACCATTTTATGTAGGAATGAAGGTGCTCTTGGCTCGACATCATTGGTTCTGTTTCACTAGAACCCCTCGTTTTTTGTTGTCTTGGAATGTAAATAGTCCATGATGGAGCTCGAGTAGAAAGTATTAATTTATTTCTCGGGGCAAGGGTCTAGGGTTAATGCCAATCAATAAAAAAATTGAAACAACTTCGTAAATGTATCTTCGGTATGGAAATCGAAAGAATCCAATTCGAGCAAGTTTAAAATTAAAAAATTTCTTGGAATTGATCAAACTTTTTCGATCCAAAGTGTTTCACGAGGGAATCCATCGTCTTGTAGGATTCTTTCATAGAAATCGAAAAAAGGGTATGTTGCTGCCATTTTGAAAGGATTAAAAAGCACCGAAGTAATGTCTAAACCCAATGATTTAAAATAAAACAAAGATAAAGGATCCCAGAACAAGGAAACACCTTTTTAATTGTCTTAATAACTGGATCAGACTGAAGAATCCGATTTTAAACGAGACAAACAAAAAAAGAGGAAAGACCGCTCAATAAATGAAATTGCCGAAAGATTTTCCTTTGAACTGTTTGAAAGTTATCCAACTTGAGTTATGAGAGTACGAATGCTTTCTTTTTTATTTTCAGGAAGAAAGAAGAAAAAAAAAGACTTACATCTTTAATTGATTTGATCATTTTATGGACCCAGTTGTCATTTCTTAGATAGAATTCCATACAGAGACAAAACCTCGAATCAATCATTTTCTCGAGCCGTACGAGGAGAAAGCTTCCTATACGTTTCTAGGGGGGGTGTTGTTCATCTACATCTATCCCAATGAGCCGTCTATCGAATCGTTGCAATTGATGTTCGATCCCGAAGAGAAGGAAAAGATCTTCGGAAAGTAGGTTTTTATGATCCGATAAAGAATCAAACTTATTTAAATGTTCCTGCTATTTTATATTTCCTTGAAAAAGGGGCTCAACCTACAGGAACTGTTCAGGATATTTTAAAGAAGGCGGAGGTTTTTAAGGAACTTCGTCCTAATCAACCGAAATTCAATTAAGGAAATAAATTAAGGAAATACAAAAAAGGGGGTAGTGATTTGTATATAACTTTGTATTACTTTTCTCTTCTATTTTTTTGTATTTCCT